TAATTCAATCTATTTTTAGAAAATATATTTTATTACCTTCATTGATAATAGTTAAAAATATTGGGCGTATTTTATTATCTCAACCCCCCGAGTGGGCTGAGGACTTCGATGAGTGGAATAGAGAAAAGCATATTATATGTACCTATAACGGTGTTCAAGTATCAGAACTCGAACTTCCCAGAAATTGGTTTAAAGATGGTATTCAGATAAAAATAGTATTTCCTTTTTATTTGAAACCTTGGCACAGATCCAAATTGAGGCCCTCTTTTTCTTCTTATAAAGATCTAAAGAAAGAACAACAAAAGTTTTCTTTTTTAACGGCTCGGGGAACGCAAACTACCCTTCCCTTTGGTTCTGTCCCCCCCAAACCTTCTTTTTTTAAGCCTATTTTTAAAGAACTAAAAAAAAAACTTCGAAAAATTAAAAATAATCATTTTCGAGTTCTAAGCGTTTTAAAAGAAAGAACAAAAAATTTTGTACAAGATTCAAAAGAATCAAAAGGGATGGTTATCAAAAACGTTTTATTTCTGCTTATAAAAAGAATAAAAAAAGAACTCTTAAAAGTACATCCAACTCGATTCTTTATATTGAGAAGGGTGTATGAATCCGGCGAAACTAACAAAAAAAAAGATTCTATAATTAGGAATCAGATAATTCACGACTCGTTTAGAAAAATTCAATCTACAGATAATACAAATTATTCACTGAGAGAAAAAAAAATTAAAAATCTGACTGATAGAACAAGCACAATCAGAAAGAAAACAAAGAGTCTTACAAAAGAAAAAAACAGCAACGCCAAGAAAAGAAGTAGTCCTAACAAAACAAGTTATAATGGAAAAGAAAAATCAACAAAAAATTTTTGGAAAATATTAAAAATAAAAAGAAGAAGCACTCGATTAATCTATAAATTTGATTTGTTTATAAAAATTTTCATTAAAAGAATATACATCGATATCTTTCTATGTATCATTCATATTGCCAAAATTCCTACACAATTAGTTCTTGAATCAAGAAATTTTTGTTTTGATAAATACATTTACAATAATAAAACAAACCAAGAAATAAAAAATAAAAAAAAAGAAATTAACTTTATTTCGACTCTAAAAAGTGAACCTTACAATATTAAGAATAGTAAGAGGAATTCACATCTTTTTTTTGACTTATCCTCTTTATCACAAGCATATGTATTTTACAAATTATCACAAACCCAACTTATTAATTTGTATAAGTTAAGATATATTTTTGAGTATCATGGAACTCCCGTTTTTCTTAAGACTGCAATAAAAAATTATTTTGTAACACAAGGAATATTTCATTCCGAAGTAAGACATACAAAACTTTCAAGTTCTGAAACGAATCGATGGAAAAACTGGTTAAGAGGTCATTATCAATACAATTTATCTCAGATTATATGGTCTGGATTAATACCACAAAAATGGCGAACTACAATAAATGAAGGTGGTATGACCCAAAAAAAAGATTTAACAAAATGGAATTCGTATGAAAAAGACCGATTACTTTATCACAAAAAACAAAAGGATTTTAAAGTATATCCATTATCAAACCAAAAAGATAATTTTACAAAATACTATATATATAATCTTTTATCATATAAATCTATTAATTCTGAAATTAAGAAGTCCTCATATATTATTTATGGATCACCATCAGAATTAAATAACAACCAAAAATTTACTTTTAATTACAAAAATTATAAACAAAATTTATTTGAAAGCCTGGAGGAAATTCCTATCAATCATTATCTAGAAAAAGGCGATATTATGTATATGCAAAAAAATCCAGATAGAAAATATTTTGATTGGACAATTCTAAATTTTTTTCTAAGACAAAAAAAAGATATTGAGGCCTGGACCAAAATGGATTATAACAATAATATAAATACTAAGCTTGGAAGTAAGAATTACCAAAAAATTGAGAAAATGGATAAAAACGATATTTTTTATCTGATGATTCATCAAGATTTAGAAATAAATCCAATCAATGACAAGAAACTTTTTTTTGATTGGATGGAAATGAATGAAGAAATCCTAAATCCAATATCGACAAATCTGAAACTTCCGTTTTTCCCAGAATTTGTGCCACTTTATAATGTATACAAAATAAAACCATGGATTATACCAAGCAAATTACTTCTTTTAAATTTAAAAAAAAAGAAAAACATCAATGAAAAGAAAAAATTAAATTTTTTTAGACCATCAAAAGAAAAAATATATTCTGAATTAATGAATCGAAATCAAGAAGAAAAAGAACCCGCGGGCCGAAGAAGCCTTGGATCATATTCACAAAACCAAGATAAAATGAAAAAACAATATAAGATCCGGAATAAGATGAGACCAGAAATGATTTTCTTACGGAAACACTATTTGCTTTTTCAATGGATAATAGACGATGGTTTAATTCCGAATTTAACTGAAAGAATGATCAATAATATCAAGATATATTGTTACTTGCTTGGACTGAGAAATCCAAGAGATACTACTATATCGTCTATTCAAAGGAAAGAAATAAATCTGGATATAATGTTGATTCGAAAAAAATTGACTCCTATAGAATTGAATAAAAAGGGGATATTTTTTATCGATCCCATTCGTTTGTCTGTAAAAAACGACGGATACTTTATTATATATCAAACAGTAGGTATATCGTTGGTTCATAAGAGTCAGTACCAAACTCCTCAAAGATATCGAGAACAAAGATATATCAATAAAGAAAAATTGGATGAATCTATCCCAAGATATCAAATAATAATTCGAAAAAGAGACAAAAAACATTATGATTTTATCGTTCCTGAAAAGATTTTATCATCTAGACGTCGTAGAGAATTGAGAATTCTAATTTCTTTAAATTCAAAGAATATAAATAGTGTGGAAAAAAATCAAGTATTTTGTAACAAAAAAAAAAGAAATCCTTTTTTGGATCAAAAAAAGCATCTTGATAGAGATAAAAACGAATTAATTAAATTAAAGTTATTTCTTTGGCCTAATTATCGATTAGAAGACTTAGCTTGTATGAATAGATATTGGTTTAATACCAATAATGGAAGCCGTTTTAGTTTGTTAAGAATATATCCACAATTAAAAATAGGTTGATGGTACATCTTTCCTATATATTCTATATTCTGTACCATATAGAAAAGCAAACAGATGCACATATGCCCTGTCTTACGTCCCAGTCTAATATTAAATCATTTTTATTTAATACTAAGTCAATGACGTATCAATTTGTTTGGATAAAATCTATAAAATAAACGAATCTATGGAATATTCCCAATTTTAGGTCTAAATTATTTGACGTTGTAAGTGTAAAAACGTACCATCTACTTTTTTATCCCTGTCCAACTCAAACTCAAATTCTTGTGTATACTAATTACTACATTAAAATGACTAATATTTATTATTACTGATCGATAAAATAAAATATATTTATATATAAATTATATATTAAAGGGTAGAAGGAGCTTTTTTAATGATAAAAAATCCATTCAGTGCAATTATTTTGAAAGAGGAAAACGAAGACAACAAGGGGTCTGTTGAATTTCAAGTAGCGAGTTTCACCAATAGGATACGGAGACTTACTTCACATTTTGAATTGCACAAAAAAGACTATTTATCTCAGAGAGGTCTGCGTAAAATTCTAGGAAAACGTCAACGTCTGCTCGCCTATTTGTCAAAAAAAAATAAAGTACGTTATAAAGAATTAATCGGCCAGTTGGAGATTCGAGAAACAAAAAATTATTAATTTGAAGAGTCGTTTTGAATTTTCGCTTAAATTTTGATGAACCTCTTTTCGCTTTCAGCAATTCATGGAAGAATGAATCGGGAAAAAACCTATGACTGCACCAGCTACACGAAATGACCTTATGATAGTCAATATGGGTCCTCAGCACCCATCAATGCACGGTGTTCTTCGACTCATTGTTACTCTAGATGGTGAAGATGTTATTGACTGTGAACCCATATTGGGTTATTTACATAGAGGAATGGAAAAAATTGCGGAAAACCGAACAATTATACAATATTTACCTTATGTAACACGTTGGGATTATTTAGCTACTATGTTCACTGAAGCAATAACTGTAAATGCACCAGAGCAGTTAGGCAATATTCAAGTGCCTAAACGGGCCAGCTATATCAGAGTCATTATGTTAGAGTTAAGTCGTATAGCTTCGCATTTGTTATGGCTTGGCCCTTTTATGGCAGATATTGGCGCCCAGACCCCCTTCTTCTATATTTTTCGAGAAAGAGAATTGATATATGACCTATTCGAAGCTGCTACCGGTATGCGAATGATGCATAATTATTTTCGTATTGGAGGAGTCGCTGCTGATTTACCTCATGGCTGGGTAGATAAATGTTTGGATTTTTGTGATTATTTTTTAACAAGAGTTACTGAATATCAAAGGCTTATTACACGGAATCCTATTTTTTTAGAGCGAGTTGAGGGAGTAGGTATTATTGGAGGAGAGGAGGCAATAAATTGGGGTTTATCGGGACCAATGCTACGAGCTTCTGGAATACAATGGGATCTTCGAAAGGTTGATCATTATGAGTCTTACGATGAATTTGATTGGGGAGTTCAATGGCAAAAGGAAGGGGATTCATTAGCTCGTTATTTAGTACGAATCAGTGAAATGACAGAATCAATAAAAATTATTCAACAGGCTTTAGAAGGAATTCCGGGGGGGCCCTATGAGAATTTAGAAATCCGGCGCTTTGATAAAGTATGGGATACCGAATGGAATGATTTTGACTATCGATTTATCAGTAAAAAACCTTCTCCTACTTTTGAATTGTCAAAGCAAGAACTTTATGTGAGAGTCGAAGCCCCAAAAGGAGAATTAGGAATTTTTCTGATAGGAGATAAGGGTGTTTTTCCTTGGAGATGGAAAATCCGACCACCGGGTTTTATCAATTTGCAAATCCTTCCTCAATTAGTTAAAAGAATGAAATTGGCTGATATTATGACAATACTAGGTAGCA